GCTGTCAATAAAAAAAAATAATAATAATTTTGTATTTTAGAAATAATTATAATTATTTTTACGTTATTTAGCAGTTAAGTCTATTAATCCATATAATCGAGGAAAAAGATATGAAAGAGAAAAGAAAAACCAACATAGATATCAATAAAAAAGAGCAATTTCTTTATGAAGGAATAATTGTGGAACCGATCAAAGATATCTTTTTTTTTATCTTAAAAATCAAACCGTTGTGAGTTATCTAAATGAAAGAGAGCAATTTCTTTCTAAAGGACTTGTAACCCATCAAAGATATCATGTTCCACGTACGTCTGCATCATAATAGTCAAATCGTTGTGGGTTTTCGATCTTTCAATATGCGCCGTAATCGTATACGTGTGTTACTAGGGGATAGAGTCAAGATACAAATAAGTGAATTTGATTCACAAAGAGGGAAAATTTCTTATCGATTTCCCCAAGATAGAAAAAAAAAAGACAAATTCTTTGATTGATTCTATTAGAGAAAAACGAGGAATTCGAATTAGTTAGGGTTAAATCAAAATTGAATTGACTCTTTTAGTATAATTGCTATGCTTAGTGTGTGATTCGTTAGTTTTTTTTTCTTTCAAAGTTAGAATTGAAAAAATCAACTAATCCTTACTAAAAACTTATTTCATAATAAAAAAAAACTAAAAACCAACCTATTGCTTCGTATTATCAAGATCCTAAGAAACAGTCACTATATGAATAAATCATATATTTGTAGCAACTGAAATCTCATCTTTTTTCTCTAATTCATAGAGAAAAAAGAGGATTATCCAGTGTTTAGTAAAAAAAAAAAGGATTTTTAGAAAAGGAGGGGTGATAGAAAGAAAGAACAAGATATCAATGCTATATGATCCCAATATGTATGGTCTATAAATCATGTGATAAAAGAAAAAGCAGTGTCACAAAGCATCAATAATCAAATATTCAATTCAAAAATACATAAAAAAGAGAAATTTTAATAAAAAAGAATAAAGAGTCCTGAGTTAAGAAAACTAAGGAAATTGACTCAACAACAAATTTTGTTGGAAGCTCCATTGCAGAGTTTAGACCTAACCATGAATAGAGAAGCTATGGGAACGACAGAACCTGTGACTATGTAGAATTCTATTCAAAAAAATTCTAAAAATTCATTAGGTGGGATGGCGGAACAAACTAAGAAAAAATTGAATTATTTATTCTGAAAGTCATGAATTGAACCTACGAATGAAAGAAAAAAATGAAAAAGAAAACAGTAAATATTCGCCCGCGGAATACCTAATTTATTTACGAAAAATAATTTTGACATTATTCAATAGAAATCAGGAAAGAAAAGATTCTTTATAAAAGAAAGAAGCATCATATTCTCTATTCAAATTTCAATATGCACAAAAGAACACACATCTCTGCCTTAATTTATCCTATATAGAAATAGATTAATTCCTTTTTTTTTTTTTTTTTGAAAAAATCGAATTTCATCCAATTTCATCCAATCAACATTTAAATAAATGAATTTGAATTATCTTTTTATTTTATTCGCGAGGAGCTGGATGAGAAGAAATTCTCACGTCCAGTTTTGCAATAGAGATGAGATTGAAAAAAGAACCATCGACTATAACCCAAAAAAACCTAAATTTCGTAAACATCATAGAGGAAGAATGAAGGGAGTATCTTGTCGGGGCAATTCAATTTCTTTTGGCAGATATGCTCTTCAAGCACTTGAACCTGCCTGGATTACAGCTAGACAAATAGAAGCAGGGCGAAGGGCAATAACAAGATATGTGCGTCGTGGTGCAAAAATATGGGTACGTATATTTCCCGATAAACCTGTTACAATGAGAAGTGCAGAAACACGCATGGGTTCAGGTAAAGGAGATCCAAAATATTGGGTATGCGTTATTAAACCAGGTCGAATACTTTATGAAATGAGTGGAGTATCAGAAACTATAGCTAGAAGAGCTATCTCAATAGCTGCTCACAAAATGCCTATACAAACTCAATTTCTTGTTTCAAAATAGAAATTTAAAAGAAAACAAAAAAGGGAAGGTATTAAAGATTAAAAAACAAATATAGGTTTATTTTTTTCTGGACAGAAAATATTTCTTCTTTTATTTTACTTATTTGTACTTAAATCTAGAATTTGAAATAAAAAAGATATGATTCAACCTCAAACTATGTTGAATGTAGCAGATAACAGCGGCGCTCGTAAATTGATGTGTATTCGAATCATAGGAGCTAGTAATCAACGATATGCTCAAATTGGTAATGTTATTGTTGCTGTAATCAAAGAAGCAGTTCCCAATATGTCTTTAGAAAAATCAGAAGTAATTCGAGCTGTAATTGTACGTACATGTAAGGAACTAAAACGTGAAGATGGTATGATAATAAAATACGATGACAATGCAGCAGTTATCATTGATCAAAAAGGAAATCCAAAAGCATCTAGGATTTTTGGTGCAATCACTGAAGAATTGAGAGAATTTCGTTTTACTAAAATCCTTTCATTAGCTCCTGATGTATTGTAAACACTATATAATGAGACTTTTATATATTTTATATATAGGATATTTTAAATAGATGAAATTAGAAGATTTTTCCTCAGGTATATATTTTATTTTATTTTCGAAAAAAAAAAAAAGAAAAAAAAGGAAACATGTTGATTACATAAAAATAAGTAAGAATTCATAATTCTAATTCGTCATGAGTAAGGACACTATTTCCGATCTTATAACTTTGATAAGAAATGCTGACATGGCTAAAAAAGAAACTGTTCAAATACCATCTACAAACATTACTGAAAGCATTGTTAAAATACTTTTAAGAGAAGGTTTTATTGAAAATGTTCGGAAACACAAAAAAAATAACAAAAATTTCTTGATTTTAACTCTACGATATAGAAAAACTCGAAAAGGAATATATGGACATAGAACTAGAACTATTTTTTTAAAACGCATAAGCCGACCCAGTTTACGAATTTATTCGAAATATCAACGAATTCCTAAGATTCTAGGTGGAATAGGAGTTGTAATTCTGTCTACTTCTCAGGGTATAATGACAGATCGAGAAGCTCGACTTCAAAGAATTGGAGGAGAGATTTTGTGTTATATATGGTAATCCTCAAAAAAATAGACAAAAAAGCTGTCAATAAAAAAAAATAATAATAATTTTGTATTTTAGAAATAATTATAATTATTTTTACGTTATTTAGCAGTTAAGTCTATTAATCCATATAATCGAGGAAAAAGATATGAAAGAGAAAAGAAAAACCAACATAGATATCAATAAAAAAGAGCAATTTCTTTATGAAGGAATAATTGTGGAACCGATCAAAGATATCTTTTTTTTTATCTTAAAAATCAAACCGTTGTGAGTTATCTAAATGAAAGAGAGCAATTTCTTTCTAAAGGACTTGTAACCCATCAAAGATATCATGTTCCACGTACGTCTGCATCATAATAGTCAAATCGTTGTGGGTTTTCGATCTTTCAATATGCGCCGTAATCGTATACGTGTGTTACTAGGGGATAGAGTCAAGATACAAATAAGTGAATTTGATTCACAAAGAGGGAAAATTTCTTATCGATTTCCCCAAGATAGAAAAAAAAAAGACAAATTCTTTGATTGATTCTATTAGAGAAAAACGAGGAATTCGAATTAGTTAGGGTTAAATCAAAATTGAATTGACTCTTTTAGTATAATTGCTATGCTTAGTGTGTGATTCGTTAGTTTTTTTTTCTTTCAAAGTTAGAATTGAAAAAATCAACTAATCCTTACTAAAAACTTATTTCATAATAAAAAAAAACTAAAAACCAACCTATTGCTTCGTATTATCAAGATCCTAAGAAACAGTCACTATATGAATAAATCATATATTTGTAGCAACTGAAATCTCATCTTTTTTCTCTAATTCATAGAGAAAAAAGAGGATTATCCAGTGTTTAGTAAAAAAAAAAAGGATTTTTAGAAAAGGAGGGGTGATAGAAAGAAAGAACAAGATATCAATGCTATATGATCCCAATATGTATGGTCTATAAATCATGTGATAAAAGAAAAAGCAGTGTCACAAAGCATCAATAATCAAATATTCAATTCAAAAATACATAAAAAAGAGAAATTTTAATAAAAAAGAATAAAGAGTCCTGAGTTAAGAAAACTAAGGAAATTGACTCAACAACAAATTTTGTTGGAAGCTCCATTGCAGAGTTTAGACCTAACCATGAATAGAGAAGCTATGGGAACGACAGAACCTGTGACTATGTAGAATTCTATTCAAAAAAATTCTAAAAATTCATTAGGTGGGATGGCGGAACAAACTAAGAAAAAATTGAATTATTTATTCTGAAAGTCATGAATTGAACCTACGAATGAAAGAAAAAAATGAAAAAGAAAACAGTAAATATTCGCCCGCGGAATACCTAATTTATTTACGAAAAATAATTTTGACATTATTCAATAGAAATCAGGAAAGAAAAGATTCTTTATAAAAGAAAGAAGCATCATATTCTCTATTCAAATTTCAATATGCACAAAAGAACACACATCTCTGCCTTAATTTATCCTATATAGAAATAGATTAATTCCTTTTTTTTTTTTTTTTTGAAAAAATCGAATTTCTGAGAAGTAGAAGAATTCGAAATAGTGTGATGGGCGAACGACGGGAATTGAACCCGCGCATGGTGGATCCACAATCCACTGCCTTGATCCACTTGGCTACATCCGCCCCTTATCGAGCTAAAGAAAAGATCGAGCTAAAGAAAATATTTTTTCTTTTTTCCATTCATCATTATTGTTTTTATTCTGACCTCTTAGATTGAAGTATTTTACATGGAATCTCCATATTTACTAAAAAAAAAAAAGGAATAATAAATCTATAAATGTTATACAGAATGATCTGGAAAGAGATACTTTTATGTCCGCAACCGAAGCTCAAAATTATCTGTCGATCGCATAGCAAATCAAAAAAAAATCCTTAGTAATATGAGTTCTTTTTATCAATTATT